GGTCCGATACTGAATAAACGATTATCTCCTCTAGATGGAAGAAGATTCTCTTTGAAAAGTAATTTTGTACCATCTGCTAGAGCTTGAAGAATTCCTAAAGGTCCGGCGTATTCAGGTCCAATACGTTGTTGTATCCCTGCAGATATTTCTCTTTCTAACCAAACAATTACTAGTACACCTATTGTGATTCCTAATACAGTAGTCAAAATATAGACAAGCATCCATATGATCCCATAGACCTCTTGTAAGGATTCCAATCTGGAAAAAGAATTGATAGCTTGTATTTCTGTTGTATCAATTATCATTTCAACGATCAACTTCTCCCATAATGATATCTATGCTACCTAGTATCGTCATAATATCAGCCAATTTCATTTTTTTAACTAACTGAGGAAGAATTTGCAAATTGATAAAACCGGGTGGGCGAATTTTCCATCTCCAGGGAAAAACACTCTGATCTCCTATCAGAAAAATTCCCAATTCTCCTTTTGGGGTTTCGACTCTTACATAAAGTTCTTGCTGTGATAATTCAAAAGTCGGAGAAGGTTTCTTACTAATGAATCGATAATCAAAATCATTCCATTCGGGATCCCTTACTCTATCAAAGCGTCGGATTTCTAAATTCTCATAGGGCCCCCCTGGAATTCCTTCTAGAGCCTGTTGAATAATTTTTATAGATTCTGTCATTTCGCTGATTCGTACTAAATAACGAGCTAACGAATCCCCTTCTTTTTGCCATTGTACTTCCCAATCAAATTCGTCGTAACACTCATAATGATCAACTTTACGAAGATCCCATTGTATTCCGGAAGCTCGTAGCATTGGTCCTGATAAACCCCAATTTATTGCTTCTTCTCCGCCAATAATGCCTACTCCTTCAACTCGTTCTAAAAAAATAGGATTCTGTGTAATAAGCTTTTGATATTCAGCAACCCCTGTTAAAAAATAATCGCAAAAATCTAAACATTTATCTATCCATCCATGAGGTAGATCAGCAGCTACTCCTCCGAGACGAAAATAATTATGCATCATTCGCATACCGGTGGCAGCTTCGAATAGGTCATATATCAATTCTCGTTCTCGAAAAATATAGAAGAAGGGGGTCTGTGCCCCAATATCTGCCATAAAAGGGCCAAGCCATAACAAATGCGAAGCTATACGACTCAACTCCAACATAATGACTCTGATGTAGCTCGCCCTTTTAGGTACTTGAATATTGCCTAACTGCTCTGGTGCATTTACAGTTATTGCTTCTGTGAACATAGTAGCTAAATAATCCCAACGTGTTACATAAGGCAAATATTGTATAATTGTTCGGTTTTCTGCAATTTTTTCCATTCCTCTGTGTAAATAACCCAATATTGGTTCGCAGTCAATAACATCTTCACCATCTAGAGTAACGATGAGTCGAAGAACACCATGCATTGATGGGTGGTGAGGACCCATATTGACTATCATGAGGTCTTTTCTTGTAGCTGGTGCAGTCATAGGTTTTTCCCCATTCATTCTTCCATGAATTGCTGAAAGTGAAAAAAAAAAAAGAAGTTCATCAAAATTTAAACGATCAAAAAGATTCTTCAAATTAACGAGTTTTTATCTCTCGAATATCCAACTGACCAATTATTTCTTTATAACGTACTCTATTTTTTTTTGACAAATAAGCCAATAGCCGTTGACGTTTTCCTAGAATTTTCCGTAGACCTCTCTGAGATAAATAGTCTTTTTTGTGCAATTTCAAATGTGAAGTAAGTCTCCGTATCTTATTGGTAAAACTGACTACTTGAAATTCAACAGACCCCCTGTTTTCTTTCTTTTCTTCTTGTGAAGTAACGGAAATGAATGAATTTTTGACCATAAAAGAATTTCCTCTTCCTTTTTTTACTTTACAGATATGTAATTTTATCGATCAGAAATAATAATGCCAGTAATTTGAATGTGATATACATAATGATCTTAATTTCTTTATCGACTCCTAATTTTATCAATTAAAATGAATTAATCAAATTGGATTCGAATAGGGATACAAAAGGATGGTACGTTTTTGCACTCACAAAAGCGAATAATTTATATTTCAACCGAAAATGAAGAAGATTTTGTTGATTCAATTCACTTTTTATCTAATTGATACTTTATTGACGTATATTAGAATGGGATGTAAGACAAGGTATGTGTACATCTGTTTACTTTCATATACCATATACGGTATAGGATATATAGGAAAAATACGGTATTAACATTAACCAATTTTCAATCGTGGATACATACGTAGTCTTAACATATTGATACGACTGCCATTATTCGTATCAAACCAATAGCGATTCATACAAGCTAAATCTTCTAATCGATAATTCGGCCAAAGAAAGAACTTTAATTGAATTAATTCATTTTTATCACTATCAAGATGTTTACTTTCATCCAAAAATGGACTCCAGTTTTTTACGTTGTTCTCGTTACAAAATACCGGATTTCTATTCACACCATTTTTATTCGTTGAACTGAAACAAATTAAAATTCTCAATTCTCTACGACGTCTAGATGATAAAATATTTTCAGGAACAAGTAAATTCGAATGATTTTTATCTCTATTTCCAGTCATTCTTTGATGTTTTGAAATAGATTCATCAAAATTCTTCTTATCAACATATCCTCGTTCTCGATATCTTTGATTAATTTGGCGTTTACTCTTATGAACCAATGAAATACCTATGGTTTGATACATAATAAATTGTCCATCATTTTTTACAGACAGACGAACCGATTCGATAATCAATATCCCTTTTTTCATCAATTCTGTAAGAGGTAAATTCTTCTGAATCAGCATTATATTCAGACTCATTTCTCTTCTTTGAATAGAGGATATAGTAATTTTTCTTGGGTTTCTCAGTCTAAGCAGGAGACAATATACCTTAATATTATTGATCATTCTTTGATTCAAAGCATCGTCCCATCTCAATTGAAAAAGCAAATATCGTTTCAGGAAGAAATTTAGTTCTGCTTCCGTGTTGCTCTTGTATTGTTTTTTCGTTTTACGTTTTTTCATGTCTGATCGCGCATAATCTTCTTCAATATCTTTTTGTTGGTTTGAGAGAAGGGATCCAAGATTTCTTTGGTTTTGTGCATCTGAACCACGATCTCGTCGATCTGCGGGTTCTTTTTCTTCTTGATTTCGATTCTTTAATTCAAAAGATTTTTTTTCTTCATTCGATGGTATAAAAAAATTCACTTTTGGCTTTCCATTGACGTTTTTATTTTCACTAACATTTTCATTTATATTCAAATTTAAAAGAAGTAATTTGCTTGGTATAATCCACGGTTTCATTTTATATGCATTATAAAGTAGCACAAATTCGGGGAAGAACCAAAGTTCCAGATTGGATATAGGACAATTTAGTATTTCTTCATTCATTCCCATCCAATCAAAAAAGATTTTTTTATGATTGGGTGGATTGATTTCTAGATCTTGATGAATTGTAAGATAAAAAAGACCTTTCTTATCAATTTTATCAATTATTGGGTAATTATTAGTTCCAATCTTAGTTTTTTTATTACTGTTGGAATCGATCTTGATCCAGGCCTCAATATTGACTTTTTTTCTAAGACAAAACTTGAGAATTTTCCAATCAAAATATTTTCTATCTGGATTTTTTTCCATATACATAATATCACCTCTTCCTAGATAATTATTGATAGGAATACCCCCCCATTTATCAAATAATTTGCCTTTAGGTGTGTTGTAATTATAAGAAATCTTTTGATTCGTATTTACTTGTAATGGTGATCCATAAACAGAAATATATGAGTTCCTCTTAGTTTCATAATTAATAGATTGATATGATAAAAGATCATATTTAAAGTATTTTTGAAAATTATCTTTTTGATTCGATAATGAATATACTTCAGAATCTTTTTGTTTTTTGTAATAAAGTAATTGGTTTTTTTCATATGAATTCCATTTCTTTAAATCTTTCTTTTGAGCTGTACGACATTGATTGACTCTATTTCGCCATTTTTGTGGGATTAATCTAGACCATCTAATCTGAGATAAATCGTATTGATAATGACCTCTTAACCAGTTTTTCCATTGATTCGCTCCATAACTCCGAAATTTCTTATATCTTAATTCAGAATGAATTATTCCTTGTGTTCCAAAAGAATCCTTTATCTCAGTCTTAAGAAAAAAAGATGTTCCGTGATATTGAAGAACAGATCTTAATTTATCCAAGTGGGTTTGGGATAAATTGTAAAATACATATGCTTGTGACAAGGCGGATAAGTCACAAAAAATAGGTGAATTCCTTTTAATATTACTAATATTATAAAGTGACTTTTTTATAGTCGAAATAAAGTGAATTGTATTTTGATTTGTTTTATTAATTCTTTCTTGATTTGTTTCATTAGTGTAAATGTATTTATCAATCATTTTTTTTGTTGATTCAAGAAAAAGTTGTATATTGATTTGGGGAATATTAATGATATACCGAAAGACATCTATGTAGATTCTTTCAATGAAAATTTTTATAAAATAATGTAATTTACTGATTAATCGAGCATTTCTTCTTTTTAATATTTGCCAAATATTTTTTAGTGATTCTAGTCTTTTGGCATTATAAGTTGTTTTGTTAGAATTAATATTTATTCCTGGAGTTACTTTTTTTTTGTCGTTTGTAATTTTTTCTATTTGATTTCTAATTGTGCGTGTTCTATCAGTCAGATCCTTCAGTTTTTTTTCTGCCAGGGAATAATTTGTCCAATCTGTAGATCGAATTTGATTAAACGATTCATGAATTATCTGATTGTTGATTATCGAATCTTTTTCTTTTTTAGTTTCACTTAATTCATATACTTCTCTCAATCTAAATAACAGAATTTGATTTACTTTTGAAAGTACTTTTCTTATTCTTTTTATAAATAGAACACTTTTGATGATCCAATTTTTTGTTTCTTTTGAGACTGTTATAAAAAAGTTTGTTCTTCCCTTTAAAACTCTTAAAACTAGAAAA